CCGAATCAGTATAGCTATCCTTCTTCTGACACAGCAAGGCAGTTTCAATTAATATTGAAACGGCGTACGAGATAAATTTTTTCTTCCTTTTTCTTGTTTGTCAATATGCAATTAGGCACCTCTTTTCTATTTATATATATAAAATATATCAAATCAAAATTAAAAATAATATATACTATTGTATAGGTTTTATCTCTACGAGGGGAGCGGCCTCAGGCTAGACTCGGGGCAATTTTTTTGTTAATCGTCGAAAGAAAACACAAATATTGATTAATTGCTTTCACTTAATCAATGTGATGCACTCCTCAATTCTTGTATTAAATCGAAGGTTTTTTGTTGATTTAACTATAAGGGTGCGACTTTTTATTTTAAAATATAAAAAAGACTATTAATATGTAATATGGAATGTAGAGCCTATAAAGGCAAAGATAATAGTAATTCCTAGTCTTACTTGAGTTGGACGAAATAAAGATTTGATAGTATGATAGCTTTTTCTCTTTAATTCTAATTTATATGTTCTAATGGGTTCAATTAAAAAGAAACTGTTATAAGATACCTTTTCGTTCTAAAAAAAAAAAGATTAGATCCAATTAACCAATAAAAAAAAAAGAGCAAACTAGAAATTATAAATTATTTTTTGAATTTTTTTCTAGAGTGATTTATATAAATAACGTTTTGTTTGTAAATGAAATTATTTTTACTATTAGATTAAATTAATTTACTCAAGAGTTTTTAAAATAAATTTGTTGATTCAAGATCATGCGATGTGTAGATGTCACAGATAATAAGTTATTTATTTTTTTTATAGCGTTCGTACTTTAACTTTGGTAGTCACATCGATAATGCCGTTGCTGATCAAAAACTTTCAATTGATTTTTGTCTTTGACTAAAAATTTGTGATTAGTTTTCTGCCAACCTTTCAAGATATAAATTTAGGTAAGTGCTTTATAAACATATGTCTAAAAAGAACATATTCCATTTAGCTCTTTCATGCTTACTCTAACTAGTTATTTCGGTTTTTTACTGGCGGCTTTAACTATAACTTCCATTCTATTTATAGGTCTGACCAAGATACGACTGATTTGAGATTAATTGAATGAAGAACTCAATTAATCTTTCTGTGGGATTCTTTTTTAGTTCTTTAACCATCTCAATCGAAAATTTTTGGTTATTGAGATTCCTGTGCAATTCCTATTAATACTTGGGGATAGATATTACCTTTCTTTTTATTTTTTTCAAACGAATTGAAATGATTGAAGTTTTTCTATTTGGAATCGTTTTAGGTCTAATTCCTATTACTTTGGCTGGATTATTCGTAACTGCGTATTTACAATACCGACGTGGTGATCAATTGGAACTTTGATTAATTAACAATAAAAATCTTTTTTTTTTTTTTTTGAGTGACTTCCTTTCTCTAATCCGCAGGAGGTCAATTTGAGATTCCTGTTTATTTCCGTCTAATTAGAGAATTCACTTCGACCTAACAAGAATAGAATCACGCTCTGTAGGATTTGAACCTACGACATCGGGTTTTGGAGACCCACGTTCTACCGAACTGAACTAAGAGCGCTTTCTTGTCCCATCCTAATAGATAAGACCGTAACCCAAAACCCTATCTACATCCTGTATGCATACGCTATCTATTATATGGAGTACCATAAAAAAAAGGATAGATTCCTTATGTCCAATTTTTTATTTTAATTGATTTCAATTAATTCCTCCTTACTTCTCAGAATAAAAGTAATTAGGTAGGGATGACAGGATTTGAACCCGTGACATTTTGTACCCAAAACAAACGCGCTACCAAGCTGCGCTACATCCCTTTCAATTCAATTGATTACAATAGTCTAATTGTAAAGAATACTTGTATTGTTTTCCACATATTTATTTAGTTACTTACCCTAGAATTAGATAATTTCTTCATTTTGGTCTCATATCATATAAGGTATAATATAAAAACTTTATATTATACCTATCTGAAACTAAAAAAAACTTTTAGGTTTGTGAATGTTTAGTTCAGCGGGAAAGGGATTTTCACTTTATTAGCTTATGCAGTTCGTTTACAAACACAAGTAGTCCTTGACTATATATATACATCTGATCATAGATTAACTATGTATTACCCTTTTTTTATAGATTAAAGAAATTAAGAAGGAGGATTTCAATGCGAGATCTAAAAACATATCTTTCCGTGGCACCGGTACTAAGTACTCTATGGTTTGGGTCTTTAGCCGGTCTATTAATAGAAATCAATCGTTTTTTTCCCGATGCGTTGACATTCCCCTTTTTTTGATTCGAGTTATTAACATCGTAAGGGGTAACAAGGATTAGACATAGAATATATTTTCTATAACTAATCCTCCCCTTGTATTTTTTTTTAAGAATAGAATTAGAATGAAAAATTTTTAATAAAAAAAAATAGGGCATAAATGAAGAATAATAGATTCAACTTAATAAAAACTTAAGGTCGGACTCGAATGAAAAGAAAAGCGGGGAATAATGGAAATTTAAATGTGGGTCTAGAATATAGAGCATTATAAAATATACTTAGAATATTGTGATTAGAAAAAAAAGATATTTAGAATCTTTTGAATTTGATTATGTACTATTTCTTATTCTTATTATTAATTTCTTTACTATTATTCTATAGATTGCAAGAAAATATTTATTCTTTATTTGTTAATTGTATTTCAAATTAGCAACGTCTATTTTTTTATTTTCCTTTCTTTTTCACTTTGAGTCGAAAAACAAATAGATAAAGTTGGTTGAATTCAAAATTCCAAAAATAAAAAGGAGGTTCATGGCTAAGGGAAAAGATGTTCGAGTAAAAGTTATTTTAGAATGTAATAATTGTGTTCGAAAGAGTGTTAATAAGGAATTAAGGGGCGTTTCCAGATATATTACTCAAAAGAATCGACACAATACGCCCAGTCGGTTGGAATTGCGAAAATTCTGTCGCTATTGTTACAAACATACAATTCATGGAGAGATAAAGAAATAGAACGAACCAAACGCCTGTCGATCATCCGTTCATTTCAATTCAAGGGAGGGGACAAAAGGATTTTCATTATTTTCATTATATAATAAAAAATTTTCTTTTTTTCTCTTTAAATAGTATTCTATTCTATAGATTATTATACTATATATTATTATATAAATATTATATATAATAATATATTTCTAAAAAAAAAAAGAAAAATAAACAAACCAAATCCTGTTTAGGCTGGACCTAAAAATTTTAGAATTAAGAAATAGGATTTGTGGTATTGTATTAAGGCATAAATTAAACAAACTATGGATAAATCCAAGCGACCCCTTATTAAATCTAAGCGCTCTTTTCGTAGGCGTTTGCCCCCGATCCAACCGGGGGATCGAATTGATTATAGAAACATGAGTTTAATTAGTCGATTTATTAGTGAACAAGGAAAAATATTATCTAGGCGAGTAAATAGATTAACCTTGAAACAACAACGATTAATTACTATTGCTATAAAACAAGCTCGTATTTTATCTTTGTTACCTTTTCTTAATAATGAAAAACAATTTGAAAGAACTGAGTCGACTACTAGAACTGCTAATTTTAGAACAAAAAATAAATAAAATGGAATTGACTCAAAATTGTACTCTGAACTCAAACACGAATGGCATTTTTGTTCTAAAAAAAAAAAATATGAGACTCTAGATTTGATTGTCGTGTCATAAAAAAATAGGTAAATTTTTTTTTAGAATGGATTTGCTAAACTTTTTTTTTTATTTTTCGGATTTTATCAGACTCATTTCGATACTCCCGGAGAATAAACTCCGGGGAATTTTATTTAAATTTAAATCATTTCGGAAGATTCTTTCCGATCTTCTTTTTTTACGATCTCATTTGAAATCATATAAAGACAATTCCTATTTAATATAGCTATTTGTGCAAGTACTTTACGATTAAGAAGCAACTGTCTCTTGTACAGATCGTGGATAAATCGACTGTAATTATAGTATACCCCATTCTCGCGAATTACTGCGTTTATCCGAGTGATCCATAAACGACGAAAATCTCTCTTTTGCCTATCTCTATCCCGATGAGCCGAAACCAAAGCTTTTATTTTTTGTTGAGCAATAGTTCGAGTAAGTCTTGAATGAGCCCCTCGAAAGCTTGATCCAAATAAACGAATTTTTGTTCTACGTCTTCGAGCTATAGATCCTCGTCTAACTCTAGTCATTGAATAAATGAAACTTTAATGAATAACTAATTTATTTTTTTCGTTGAGTTATTCTTTTCTCCCCTCCTGGTCTATTAATAACAAAACGGATTTTTCCAATGTATAAAATAAAAATACCAATGGCTTTTGCTGCTATAACCTTCCCGACCACTATTTTCTTTTTTTTTTTTTTTTCGGCATTTCGTTGTCAAACAAGACAAAAAACGAATAAATTTTATTAATTTAACAAACAAAAGTAAATAAAAAATAAATGGAAATTTTTAATTCTATTTAAATATAGATCATAGATCACTAAAGAAGAAATAGTGGATTCCTTCGTTTCTATGGTTACTTCTTAAACGGTGAGGTCCTCTCTATACACCGGAGCCCCTTACTCCATTTATGTAATATTATTGATAACTTGTACAGTTCAAACTTTTTTTGGCTCTACCGATAAATTATCCAGTAATAGGTCTTTCACAACGAGATCTACCTATACAGTAACGGTATTTAATTTTGAAGGTTAGCTGGATAGCTGACCCTGTTAGTCCGTTCTTACAAGAATGGGAGCATAATTTATTTTGTTTGCTCTTAAAGTAGGATTCCCTGCTAAATGGATAACGTTCGCGCTACCAATGGGAAATCTTTTCTCATCTTAAACTTAAATTAGATTTACACTAATAGAAACCATAGATTTAATACACATTAGATGAATAGATCTTTTTCTTTTTTTGTTTTGACTGGAGTTTTTCCTTTTTATCCTATATTATCCTATTCATCAGTACTGATTATTGATACTGGAAAAATGTTTTGTTTTCATTTGCTTTTGCTCCAGCTCATAATCTGAACGAGTCACACATACACCCTAGTACATGTTCCTCGGCGCTGAGGGCATCCCCGAAGAGCGGGGGATTTCGTGACATTTTTTATTGGCTGTCTTGTGTTTCTAATAAGTTGTTTAATAGTTGGCATGCTGAATTATATACATAATGAGTTGGTTTAGATCAATCCTAACCGAATGTATTTCTAGTTACTAAAATAGTAAGATAAACCCAGTAACAAGATAAAATTTTAATAACTCTTTTTTTATTCGACCGCTACAAGATCAACAATTCCATGAGTTTGGGCTTCTGCTGCTGACATAAAAACATCCCTTTCCATATCTTCCGATACAACCCATAAGGGTTTGCCCGTTCTTTGTACATAAACCCTTGTGAGGGTTTCGCGCAATTTCAATAGTTCTTCTGCTTCCAAGATAAATTCTCCCGTTTGGGCTTCATAAAAAGAGCTAGCAGGTTGATGAATCATTACCCTGATGATATAACGTAAAGGGGGTTCTTCTATCTTGCACGATAAGGTGAAGAGTAACACTAAAAAGATAGAATTGAACAACCGTACGTGCATCTTTTTCGCATTGCATACGGCTTTACAATGGCATTTACTTTTTCTGTGGAAGAAATCGATCAGATCCAGATCAGTAAATGATCCAATTACCATCCTTCTTAGTTTAAAAATACTATGATGGCTCCGTTGCTTTATATATTAATTTCGTCTGTAATTCAGCAATCCCAAAGTTTCTTTTTGATCTGAAAAATAAGAAAAGAATTTTTTTGTACTCTTTCAAACATAAATTTAAGAGTCTTTTGGTATGAAAAAAAGTTTGTGACGCTGAAACGAACTCCCAATAAAAAATAGGGAATACTCTTCATCTCATACTACTCTTTCGATATATAATCTAATGTTTTTTTTTCTAGAGAAAATTTTTTATCATATCGAATTCAAAGTGCCATGCTATTATTACTAAATTTTGAATATGGTGAAGGCATAGTCTTCTTTTTTGTCTCAAATAAAAAACTCATTGGCGCCAAGCGTGAGGGAATGCTAAACGTTTGGTAATTTCCCCCCCGACCAGGATAAAAGATCCCATTGAAGCAGCTAACCCCATGCAAATTGTATGTACATCTGGTCGCACAAATTGCATAGTATCATAAATAGCTATTCCAGGTATTACCCAGCCGCCGGGAGAATTTATAAACAAATACAAATCTTTGGTATCATCTTCAATACTGAGATATACCATAAGACCAATAAGTTGATTCGAGATCTCGCTATCGACCTCTTGGCCTAAAAAAAGTAATCTTTCTCGATAAAGTCGGTTGATTAGGGTAAAATAGTATCCCTTAGAAACCGTACATGCACCTTTTTATGCATACGGTTCAAAAAAATTGTGAAAAAATCAATGTGTAGATTCTATTCCTTTTTCGTTTTGGTAGAGGTTTCCAACTTAGAATGATTATAATTAATAATAAAAAGTCGTTTTTCTATTCTAGTTTTCAAGAAATATGACTTTTTTTTCCAATTACCCATTTATATTTAATATATATATAATATTATATTAATAATTAATATATATATTAAATATTAATATGAAAAATGAAAAATTCGATTAAAAATAAACAAAAATAGAATTTCTTACTAAACTTATTGAACTTACTTTTCATTGATGGATCAGTTCATCGAGATACAATCCAAATCACGATGTCATTTTCTTGTTCTTTAGTGGGTCGTTTTAATTCTTTTAGGTTTATGCTCTACTCCGGGTAAAGATCCGTCCGACTTCTATTTGCACGCATAGGACAAATATTTCTAATACCACTTTTTCATATCTTTTTTAATGATTCTATATTATAATTAAAAATCAAAACAGTTAAAGGAAAAAAAATGCATAATACAAGTCGTAATCTTCAATATATTCCCAACTGGGATTGGGTTTTTTATAAACGGAGCCTGGATACTTCATTTTTTTGGTCCAACCGAGCCAACCATAAATTATTCTAATTGATAATGTTAATCAGAATCCCCCTAAAAAAAAAATAGATCTAATTGACTTTCACGCTCCATATTTTTGATGATTCAATCAATATTTCGTGGGCGAAAGGGAGGATATCTCAATCGGTAGAGAGAACGGGAAAATCCCATAGGACCCAATATATCGGACAAGTCGCACTATACGTCAACCCAAGATGCATCTTCCTCCCCAGGACTTCGAAAGGGAACTTTTGGAACACCAATAGGCATTAAATCAAATAAAAATTTTAAGTATTATAATTCACTTTGATGTGGAAACGTAAAAATAGAGTTATATTGTCTTCATAAGATCAACCGCGATAGCATATTTTATGCCTAGATTATAATTTTAAAAAAGAACATAGAATAAAAATGAACAAGTATCCAAGTATTTACTGATATAAAATGGTATTAATTTCCCATTGCGTATTAATACTTATCGGGTATAGAATAGATTTGTTTCTCTTTGTTCTTACAAACATAATTGTTCCATTATTACTAACAGAATAGAACAAACATTAACCCTTGTTCCAAGATATTCATTGAACAAAAAGGGTCCATTGCATAGTCATAGTCTTTTCCAATGCAATAAAGTTACATAGTGTCATTTATCTTTGATAAAGAGGTATTTACATGGGTTTGCCTTGGTATCGTGTTCATACTGTTGTATTGAATGATCCCGGTCGGTTGATTTCTGTCCATATAATGCATACAGCGCTAGTTGCTGGTTGGGCCGGTTCAATGGCTCTATATGAATTAGCAGTTTTTGATCCTTCTGACCCCGTCCTTGATCCAATGTGGAGACAGGGTATGTTCGTTATACCTTTCATGACTCGTTTAGGAATAACCAATTCATGGGGCGGTTGGAGTATTACAGGGGGAACTATAACGGATCCGGGTATTTGGAGTTACGAAGGTGTGGCCGGAGCACATATTGTGTTTTCTGGTTTGTGTTTTTTGGCAGCTATTTGGCATTGGGTGTATTGGGATCTAGAAATATTTACTGATGAACGTACAGGAAAACCTTCTTTAGATTTGCCTAAGATTTTTGGAATTCATTTATTTCTTTCCGGGGTGGCTTGTTTTGGTTTTGGCGCATTTCATGTAACAGGCTTATATGGTCCCGGAATATGGGTGTCCGACCCTTATGGACTAACTGGAAAAGTACAGCCTGTAAGTCCAGCCTGGGGTGTGGAAGGTTTTGATCCTTTTGTTGCAGGAGGAATTGCTTCTCATCATATTGCAGCAGGGACATTAGGTATATTAGCAGGCCTATTCCACCTTAGTGTCCGTCCGCCTCAACGTCTATACAAAGGGTTGCGTATGGGCAATATTGAAACCGTTCTTTCTAGTAGTATCGCTGCTGTCTTTTTTGCAGCTTTTGTGGTTGCCGGAACTATGTGGTATGGTTCAGCAACTACTCCGATCGAATTATTTGGCCCCACTCGTTATCAATGGGATCAGGGATACTTTCAGCAAGAAATATACCGAAGAGTAAGTGCTGGGCTAGCCGAAAATCAAAGTTTATCAGAAGCTTGGGCGAAAATTCCCGAAAAATTAGCTTTTTATGATTACATCGGCAATAATCCGGCAAAAGGAGGATTATTTAGGGCGGGCTCAATGGACAGCGGTGATGGAATAGCTGTTGGATGGTTAGGACACCCCATTTTTAGAGATAAAGAAGGACGTGAACTCTTTGTACGACGTATGCCTACGTTTTTTGAAACATTTCCAGTCGTTTTGATAGATGGGGACGGAATTGTTAGAGCTGACGTTCCATTTAGAAGAGCGGAATCTAAGTATAGCGTTGAACAAGTAGGTGTAACTGTTGAGTTTTATGGTGGCGAACTCAATGGAGTCAGTTATAGCGATCCTGCTACTGTAAAAAAATATGCTAGACGGGCTCAATTGGGTGAAATTTTCGAACTAGACCGTGCTACGTTGAAATCTGATGGTGTTTTTCGTAGTAGTCCAAGGGGTTGGTTTACTTTTGGACATGCTTCCTTTGCCCTACTCTTCTTCTTTGGGCATATTTGGCATGGGGCTAGAACCTTGTTCAGAGATGTTTTTGCTGGTATTGACCCCGATTTGGATGTTCAGGTAGAATTTGGAGCATTCCAAAAACTTGGAGATCCAACTACAAGAAGACAAGGAGTCTAATACAAGATTGTTTTGTTATTTTTATCCTCTTTTTTTACCTAAGATACTAAAAAAATCTTTATTTGAATCACTGTTCTTTTTTTTCTTTTCGTTATTTTTTATCATTATCGAGAACATAATCTCGAGTAAACAGGTATGGAAGCTATAATTGTAAACCACAATCAAATCTATGGAAGCATTGGTTTATACATTTCTATTAGTCTCGACTCTAGGGATAATTTTTTTCGCTATCTTTTTTCGGGAACCTCCTAAAGTTCCAACTAAAAAGTAACATAATTTTTCATTATCTCAATTGAAGTAATGAGCCTTCCAATATTGGAAGGCTCATTACTTCAACTAGTCCCCGTGTTCCTCGAAAGGATCTCTTAATTGTTGAGAGGGTTGCCCAAAAGCGGTATATAAGGCATACCCCGTAAAACTTACAAGTAAACCAGATATAAAGATGGCGACTAGGGTTGCTGTTTCCATTATTATATAATTTAAAGACCAGAATGGATCTATGATAAAATCATTTATTTACAATGGAATGGTATACAAAGTCAACAGATCTCAATGAATAAAATAGGATTTATGGCTACACAAACCGTTGAAGGTAGTTCTAGATCTCGTCCAAAACCTACTAGCGCAGGGGTTTTATTGAAACCGTTGAATTCGGAATATGGTAAGGTAGCTCCTGGCTGGGGAACTACTCCTTTGATGGGAGTTGCAATGGCTTTATTTGCAATATTCCTTTGTATTATTTTGGAAATTTATAATTCTTCCGTTTTATTGGATGGAATTTCAATGAATTAAATCCACAAGAAAATAGAATTCAAAAGAATCGGAAAATAAGCTCCTTTCAATACTCAATACAATTAAATTTTTAGGTCGCCAATTTCGATTTCTAACCCCTTTTTTGGTAGTTCGATCGCGGAATTTATTTCTTTCTGTATTTCCGGAATATGAGTGTGTGACTTGTTAGAATTGATCCTATTTATTGATAGTACAGAGAACAAGTCTGTCATCTTATTCTGATAGAGATGGTTCTACTTCGTCGGATATTTTTTTGGTATCCGGAACACGGGGAATATCTAAAATAGATCAAGAAACATTTGAACTATGATTCATATTTAATATTCAGACCTCGCGATCGGATTCAAAAAGTTTTTATTTCTTTTTTTTTTCAAAGTAAAGAATTATATGCCCAGATAGTTTAATAGATTATATTTTTACTAAACAGACAGGGGTGTTTTTAGTCATTATACCTATCCTATTGATTGAATATGTGATGATCCGATGGTTCTTACTCAAGGAATCTTTGGACTTAGCTTTGGCGTTTTACTGAGTCATCGAGGTTATAGTATGAATCTGGGGTTTCAATCAATTCAGAGGGTCTTAACAAGAAAAATTCCTATCACTGATAAAAAAGTCGCATTATACACAAATAAAAAAAATAATAATAAAAGACACATAAAAAAAAAATAGGAAAAGAGACTATTCAAGAGGCCTGTAGTAACAAGTAAGAGAAAGACGAATGAGCCGACTTGATATATTGGCATTATCACCACAAAGACGAACTTTATTTTCGGATTCTTTTTATGCCTTGCGTATGAAAAAATAGGAAATTAAATTTAAACTTTATTTAGGTGTATCTGCTTGAGCCGTACGAGATGAAATTCTCATATACGGTTCTTAGAGGGGGGTTTTTGCGCTTTACCTATCTCAATAAAGTCTATGATTGGTTCGAAGAACGTCTCGAGATTCAGGCGATTGCGGATGATATAACTAGTAAATATGTTCCTCCCCACGTCAACATTTTCTATTGTCTAGGGGGAATTACGCTTACTTGTTTCTTAGTCCAAGTAGCTACGGGTTTTGCTATGACTTTTTACTACCGTCCAACCGTTACCGAGGCTTTTGCTTCTGTTCAATATATAATGACTGAGGCTAACTTTGGTTGGTTAATACGATCAGTTCACCGTTGGTCAGCAAGTATGATGGTTCTAATGATGATCCTGCATGTATTTCGTGTTTATCTCACTGGTGGGTTTAAAAAACCTCGGGAATTAACTTGGGTTACAGGCGTAGTTCTGGGTGTATTGACCGCGTCTTTTGGTGTAACAGGTTATTCCTTACCCTGGGACCAAATTGGTTATTGGGCAGTCAAAATTGTAACAGGTGTACCTGACGCTATTCCTGTAATAGGATCGCCTTTGGTAGAGTTACTACGTGGAAGTGCTAGTGTGGGACAATCCACTTTGACGCGTTTTTATAGTTTACACACTTTTGTATTGCCTCTTCTTACTGCTGTATTTATGTTAATGCATTTTCTAATGATACGTAAACAAGGTATTTCGGGTCCCTTATAGAATAGAAAAGGTATATCATAAATATTTGTAATCAATCATTTATCATGTTAGGTAAGAACAATAGTATTTTATTGCTACATGTATGGATTATTTTTTCAATAATCCATGTATTTGGACATTTTCCTTCAACTAAATACTATAGATACAATTAATATTGTATTTCGTTATTTAAAGAGGTTGAAGGTAATTTTCCAAAAATAATAATGGATTATGGGAGTGTGTGACTTGAACTATTGATTCGGCCGTGCAGTTATATGTTCCTTCCTGCCACATTGAAATTCAAAATCCAATGTGTCTTTTGTCAAACCGCCGTATAAGTAAGTCCTATACAGAGGATAGGCTGGTTCGTTTGAAGAGAATCTATTCTATGATCAATCCTGAATCATGTGATGTATGAGAGGGCTCCGTAAGATCCAGTCGAATGTGTCATTTTGGATAAGATAATCCCAACTTTTTCTCATAATTAATTATTATTAGTATATTCAAAAATTGAATAGTATTGAAATGCATTCATTTCCTCTGCATTGACCTGATCTGTGATACTATCGGAGTGAAACAAGGGATCTAAAGAACAACAGAGGCTAGGCCATATTAGTAACAAGTAAACCCCTTATTTATATGATATGCAAATTGATATTATATATATTTTATGTAAAGTCAAAATCTCCAAATATTTTGGAGATAAACACGAACCACAAGGTATGAGACGACCCAGAAAGCATTTGATCATGATCAACCTAGTAAAAGCCTACTTGGGTGTTGAGCATTTATTTGTAAGAACAGAATTCCTTCCCATAGCTAATTACAACTCCGGAAAGTGGGATCTACGAAATGGGTTCTTAGGCGGAACCATTCATATGGATAAAATATATATCTATTATGGATCCATTTGGTTCTTTTGATTATTGCTCGAGCCGGATGATGAAAAATCATCATGTCCGGTTCTTTTGGGGGATGAATCTAATATCTATAAAAAAAAATTCACCTATCCTAATAACAAAAAAACCTGACTTGAATGATCCCGTATTAAGGGCTAAATTGGCGAAAGGGATGGGTCATAATTATTATGGGGAGCCCGCATGGCCTAACGATCTTTTATATATTTTTCCTGTAGTAATTCTAGGTACTATTGCATGTAACGTAGGCTTAGCAGTTTTAGAACCATCAATGATTGGTGAGCCAGCGGATCCATTTGCAACTCCTTTGGAAATATTACCGGAATGGTATTTTTTTCCCGTATTTCAAATACTTCGTACAGTACCAAATAAGTTATTAGGCGTTCTTTTAATGGTTTCAGTACCTGCGGGATTATTAACAGTTCCCTTTTTAGAGAATGTTAACAAATTTCAAAATCCATTTCGCCGTCCAGTTGCTACAACTGTATTTTTGGTTGGTACCATAGTGGCCCTTTGGTTAGGTATTGGAGCAACATTACCTATTGATAAATCCCTAACTTTAGGTCTTTTTTAGATTGAGTCAACTGTGAAATAATACAACATGTGTATCTAGGGAATCGTCGCTTCAAAGTGAATTTTCCCTAGATACAACTATTGAATTAAATTCTTGATCGATTCTGTAAAATCAAATCTATTTTTATTTTGTTAAATGTAAATCAATTACCAAATGTTTTTCTAAAGTACTCAATATTTTATTTATGTCTTCTATGTTCAAATGTTCAATTTTAATAAGATCTTCTTGACGGTTATTCAAAAGGTCCGACAATGTATGTATATTGGACTTTTTGAGGCAATTGTAGATCCTAGGGGGTAATTCTAATTGGTCAATAAAAATAGATTTCAATTTTTTTTTTTTTTTTCTTAGTTCAGTCAAGCTATCATAAATGGTAAAAAGGGGTAAAGAAACTTTATGTTGATTGTCTTCTAAATGTAAATTTTCTTCTTCCGCGTGCAGAAAAGGAATAAATAAATCAATTAAATTCCGGGAGGCTTCATAAAGTGCTTCTTTCGGGGTTAAACTGCCATTTGTCCATATTTCGAGAAAAAGTATTTCTTGTTTTTCATTCCCATTCCCATAAGAATGAATACTATGATTCACGTTTCGAACAGGCATAAATAGAGCATCTATAGGATAACTTCCGGCTTGAAAGTTATTGGGCGTTTTTATACGATATCCTCGATTTCGCTCGAGTTCTAATCCAATACAAAAATCAATTGGTTCTGTCAAGTTAGCTATATGTTGTGTAGTGTCAACTATTTCTACATAAGGCGGTAAAATGATATCATGAGCAGTTACGCATTTAGGACCCCTAACACAAATAGACGCCTCATAAGTTCCATATAGATTACTTCGCAATACAATTTCTTTCAAATTTATTAAAATTTCATGAACTGATTCTTGAATACCTACTATGGTAGAGTATTCATGTGGTATTTTCTCAGATTTTGCACGTGTGATACATGTTCCTTCTATTTCGCCAAGTAAAGCTCTTCGCATCGCAATGCCTATTGTGTCGGCTTGACCTTTCATAAGCGGAGAAAGAATAAAGCGCCCATAATAAAGAGATTTACTGTCTGTTCTTGATTCAACACACTTCCACTGCAGTGTCCGAGTAGATACTCTTATTTTCTCTCGAACCATAGTAATATTATAAAAAATTGATCATATCCTTGAATCATTTATTTCTCTTGAAATTTCTTGAATGTTTTTTTTTTACTTTTTACACGCGTCTTTTTTTAGGAGGCCTACAGCCATTATGTGGCATAGGGGTTACGTCTCTTACGAAACTTAATAATATACCACTTCTACGAATAGCTCGTAATGCTGCATCCCTTCCGAGACCCGGACCCTTTATCATAACTTCTGCTCGTTGCATACCCTGTTCCACCACAGTACGAATAGCATTTCCTGCTGCTGTTTGAGCAGCAAATGGTGTCCCTCTTTTTGTACCCTTGAATCCACAAGTACCGGCGGAAGCCCAAGAAACCACCCGACCTCGTACATCTGTAACAGTCACAATGGTATTGTTGAAACTTGCTTGAACATGGATAATGCCTTTTGGTATTTTACGTGCATTCTTACGCGAACTAATACGCCCATTTCTCCGCGAACCAATTTTTGGTATAGGTTTTGCCATATTTTATAATTCCATAAATATGAGTCAAAAATATATGGATATATCCATTTCATGTCAAAACAAATTCTTCATTTTTTTTACATTTTTCAAATCTTTTTGTTTTAGTATTTTTAGTATATTTAGTATAGTTGAATGGTTATCCCTGTCGTTGTTTATGTTTTGGGTTAGAACAAATTACTATAATTCGTCCCCGTCTGCGGATCAATCGACATTTTTCACAAATTTTACGAACAGAAGCCCTTATTTTCATATTTATCATTCCCTGCTTTATTATTGCTTTAAATTCTGAATCTATTTCTTGGAAGAAAATAAGTTTCTTGCTATTTTAAATCTTGAATTGTATTCTCACGAGTAAGGAGTATTGAAATTGAAGTTGAAAAACCACTTAATCATTTGAAACCTTGGTGGGGAGTCTCTAAAATTTCGGACCTCTCGCTGCATCATAATGGCTTATTTCATTCAATTTTAACCTTCGGTAGGACTCCCTATAGAATTCCGCCGCACCCTTCCTTCCTGAAATATAACCTAGAATCAGATCTTGACTTCATTATCTAAACGAATTTAGAACATATCCTTAGGGAGTGAGTCAGTAATCAAACCTTTATGAATTCTTTTTATACTTTCATTAGAGGCAAAACCCTTTGTAAAAGATCAACTAACTAAACCTAATAGAGGATAAATATTACATAACCTGCCCTTTAGTTTTTTTGTTTACAAATAGGAAATTTTGGATCCAATTTGGATATTATATTAGAGGGGTTACCATATATAACATAAAATTTCTCCGCCAATTCCTTCTCGTCTAGCCTCCCGATCTGTCATTATACCGCGAGAGGTAGAAAGAATTACAATCCCCATTCCGCCTAAAATTCTAGGAATTCTTTGATAGTTAGAATAGATTCGTAGACCAGGTCGGCTGACCCTTTTTAAATATAAAGTATTTTTATAGGGTCCTTTCCTATTTCTTCTATGTCGAAGAGTTAAAACCAAAAAATATTTGTTTCTTTCTTGATGTTTTCTCGCGTTTTCAATAAAGCCCTCTCGTAAAAGTATTTTAACAATGTTTTCGGTGATGTTAGTAGATGGTATTCGAACCGTTCCCTTTCTATTCATATCAGCATTTCGTATAGAGGTTATTATATCAGCAATAGTGTCTCTACCCATGATGAACTAAAATCGGCGGTTTTTCCAAATTTTGATATAATCAACATGTTTGTTTTAGTTTTTAATTAATTTATTAAAAAAAACTAAAGGTATATACGTGATACACAGTCTACTATAACTCACTCAAAAATACTATTTCTTATAATACCTCAGGAGCTAATGAAACTATTTTAGTAAAGTTTTGTCTCAATTCCCGGGCAATTGCACCAGAAACTCGAGTTCCTTTTGGATTTCCTTCTTGATCAATGATAACTGCAGCGTTGTCATCATATCTTAGTATCATACCGTTTCTGCGTTTAAGTTCTTTACAGGTACGCACAATTACAGCTCTTATCACTTCTGATCTTTCTAAAGGCGAATTGGGTATTGCTTCTTTGATCACGGCAACAATAACATCACCAATACGAGCATATCGACGATTGCTAGCTCCTATGATTCGAATACACATCAATTTTCGAGCCCCGCTGTTGTCTGCTACAGTCAAATAGGTCTGAGGTTGAATCATATTTTTTTATCTGTTCCTTCAATGCAAAAAAAATGCAAAGCACTAAAAAGAAAAAGAAATATTGTTTGGCCAAAAAAACCTCCGGTTGTTTTTATTCAAAACAAAAGATCTATTTCCTTTGGTTTTACGTTCCTATCCTGAAATAATGAATTGAGTTCGTATAGGCATTTTAGATGCCGCGATTGAGATAGCCCTTCGGGCTATATTTTCTGCTACTCCACCTATTTCATAAAGTATTCGACCGGGTTTGACAACAGCTACCCAAAATTCGGGGGATCCCTTCCCTGAACCCATACGTGTTTCTGCGGGCCTTACTGTAATCGGTTTGTCTGGAAAAATACGTACCCATATTTTTCCACCGCGGCGTGCATTTCGTGTCATTGCTCGTCGTCCCGCTTCTATTTGTCTAGACGTGATCCACGCAGGTTCAAGTGCCTGAAGAGCATATTTTCCGAAACAAATATTATTCCCGCGATAAGATATTCCCTTCAATCTTCCTCTATGTTGTTTACGGAATCTGGTTCTTTTTGGGTTATAGTTGATGGTTCTTTACGTAATTACATCTCTACTACAGAACCGGACGTGAGAGTTTCGTCTCATCCGGCTCCTCGCGAATGAAAAAATGAATTTAAAATTGAATTTTAAATTAATAAGATATACACGAAATAATCCACTGAATCAAGGGATTCTTAGGGATTTTATCTAATTAAATTTATTAGATATTTTATATTGGGTATATAACTAAATTATATATTTTAGCAATCCAATAAAAAAAAAAAAAAAAGGAATTTTCGCGGGCGAATATTAACTCTTTCAATCTCTATTTCAGTTTTATTTATAGAGTTTTCATCATTTTTCATAATATATGAAGATGAAGTGGTTTCTGGTTCATTCCGCCATCCTTTCCGCTGAATCATTAGGATTCATTTAAAATTGAATCTTAGGTATTCACAGGTTCCATCGTTCCCATCGCTTCTTGATTAATGGTTAGGTCTGAATTCTACAACGGAGCTCTTCATGAAATTTATTCTTCAGCCAACTCCCTTAGTCTTTATTGGTTCGAAGCTCATACGTTTTTCTATGAACAGATTCATATCATATATATATATAATTTTATATATTTGTGAATCTATATTTATGCTTTATTACGTTGTCGTTTATGAGATACTTCAAAGACCTTACATAGTATATTGGA